TTTTAAATTAAATATAATATTAAATAATGGTAGACTGGAAATGAAAGCCCCTTTCTCGGATTCGTTCTCTATTGCATTGCTGGAGACAACAAAACAATATCGGATTCTGAAATCAAGGAAAGATATTGAAAAATAGATTTTCGAAATAAATATACTTTTTTTATATGTATCGGAAAAGGGGAGCGATTTATTCCTATGGAGCGTCCATTAACAAGAAGATAAAATCAGAAATATCGACAAATTCTTGTCTTGTTGTGGTGTGGTCTAAGGAAATAAAAAAAAACCGCTTTCTACAATTTAATATATATCGAATTTAAATATCAGAATAGCTGATATAGTCATGATTCAATGGGTCAGGTCCACTTACTTTTTTATTTTTAATTTTATGTTAGATTTGGTAGGAACAATGGGGAAGTAGGAATACTTTGATTTTGGTTTGGCGATTAAATTAATTAAATTAAAAATTAATTAGTAGGGATTGGATATTGGATATCTAGAAGATTTATGTTATGTCCCAGGACAAAAAAAAATGGAATAAAATAATAAGATATGAAGAGGACTACTATGTCATTACAGGTTCAATTCCTCCAATAAGTTCAATTAGTCATTATGATAATGATTAAATGTTCCACTTTTTAACTATAATTCATAATAATTAAGAACCCATTATAAATTATAATGAGTGGTTGCCCTTTTTTTTTATATCAACAATATCTGTATTCTCCGCTGAAAAAGGAAGACTAAGACTTGAGTTTCATGAAAAAGCCCTTTATCGGATTTGAACCGATGACTTACGCCTTACCATGGCGTTACTCTACCACTGAGTTAAAAGGGCCCTATTCAATTCATGAATTAGCCATTTTCCATTATGAGTCTACTGCGCATATATGTATATATGCGCAGTAGACTCATAATGGAACAAGAAATTTTTCTCGTTTTTGAATTTTCTGGCTTAGTGTGAGATAGTGATAGGCATATTATATTTCATTTGAATGAGAAACGGAGCAATGAATGAAAATGGAAGAAAATAAATTAAATGAAGGTTTGTTTTACCCCCCTCCTCCTACCCTTTTCCCTTTTTCTATCGGATCGATCGTTGCCTGAACTGAAGGAATCCTATCCTTCCCTTCGTTATATCGAATAGTATGAGATGCTTCATTCATGAAGCATCAAAAAAAAAAAGCGTTCTAATTCTTCTAATTCTATAGAATTAGAAGAATTAGAACATAGATAGAAAGACTCTTCCGATCTAGCCATACCATTAGATTATATTGACAATTCCAAAAAACTGTTCATACTATCATCATAGTATGATGACGGTCGGGCGGATATGCCCCCATCGTCTAGTGGTTCAGGACATCTCTCTTTCAAGGAGAAAACGGGGATTCGACTTCCCCTGGGGGTAGGGTACTACGAAAGGAAGTTGATCATGGATTATCAATAAGCCTAGAATGAATTCTTCCTGGGTCGATGCCCGAGCGGTTAATGGGGACGGACTGTAAATTCGTTGGCGACATGTCTACGCTGGTTCAAATCCAGCTCGGCCCAAAAATTCACCGTTCCATGAGTATGATACAATCAATTTGTTCTACAGAAAGGAAACAGAGATGCCTGATCCGTAGAAATAGAAATGTAGAAATAAAGAAAAAGGGTCAATTTTTTTGCTCTATCTATATTTTTTTTTCTCATCTCCTTGAAGATTGATTATCTATTTTTAACAATAAAATAAAAAATCACTAGTTACTAATAATCCGCGCGACTCTCACTAAAGCCCGCGTTTATGTGGATATGATATCAATATATCATTCGCGTATCCGTTACGTTACAACATGACGAGTAGAATGTTCTTATGAAACCATAAGAATATGTATGCTATACACCTCGCTGGGATTGTAGTTCAATTGGTCAGAGCACCGCCCTGTCAAGGCGGAAGTTGCGGGTTCGAGCCCCGTCAGTCCCGAACTAGGATCCGATGAATTTCTCAATTCATTTTTTTTTTTTTTTTTAGCGAAAGGGAAGACGGGGAGCAAAATGGAATCTCCGTTGCGGAGGGAAATTTTGATTTCTTTTGTTTCGCATTTATCATCAGACAAATAGGGGAATTTCTTTCACTAGTACTGATTGATAAGGGAGAGACATATGTAGATTAGTACAATCGGTAGTATTGCTATATTCAGACTGACTATATCTCAGTATTTTAAATTTAAGAGATACCATACTCACTTTCTTTTTCGATTGTTCAAGAACAATGAAATGGAATAGAGTGCCCATATTTTTATGGGGAGTACAGACATAAATTGTCTTCGTTTATTGTACGATACACTTAATATAAATATAATTTAATTACCCGGCAAAGTACTTTTCAGATTAAAGCACATCCTTTTTAAATTCCTACTTTTTTTGTATCCTCAATTATTAATACTAATTGGAAACATATCCATTTCATTCTCATTCAAATTGCATACTGCGTTTTTCATGTATACGTTCCAATTTCAATCCAATAAAGAGAGGATACTAAATAAAAGAAAAGACCAACCAAGCAACGTCCCCTTTCTTATTCTTAGTAAATTTCATTTGTTCGAATATTCGATTACTTAATCCTTTCTTTTTTCCATCTCACTTATACTGTTTGGTTCTGTGTCTGGCCCAGAGAATACTGGTCATATCATATGATACTTCATAATTTTATGTACATAATTCTATGTATAAGTAGGAAAGTTGTATAAGGAAGATGCTAGGTTATAGAAAAGAAAAGGTGAAAAAAGGGGACGAAAATCCAACGGTGGGTATTTCTGATACAATCAAAAATGGTATTTTTGATTTAGTATGGATAAAAGATCTTCCTATGTTATACTATTCTATTTTCGACGATGAATTCATTTGATAGATCGGAAATTGTTATTCATAATATTGATCTGATTCAGTATTATCAGGATGTAATTCATCCCATGGAATTTACAAGAGTCAAATTTCTCATCTCTATGGGATTAGATCCCGAGTTATTGCGAAACAAAAAAAAGAAGATTATGGAAGTCAATATTCTCGCACTTATTGCTACTGCACTGTTCATTCTAGTTCCTACTGCTTTTTTACTTATCATCTATGTAAAAACAGTTAGTCAAAATGATTAATTTGAATTATTAATTCTTATCAATAATTTAAGAAATGAAAGAAAGGGATTCAAACTCTAAGTCTTAAATGAAATGATTAGGCTGGAATCAGAAGTATCTTAGTAAGTATCTAATAAGCTAGTGTGGTAGAAAGAACTATAGTTCTTTCTACCACACTAGCTAGTTATACTATTTTTTATTATATAAAGTTGTATTGTATACGAATATAGGCTTCATATAGATCAAATTACAATATGTACATATATTAATAGATTAGATAGCACTCTAATTCTATTTCTTTTATTTTGATTTCCCATCTCAAGAAGTCACAATTAACGGATGATCCGCGGAGTTATATGGTAACCTTTTCGGATTTTATTTGGAAAAGGAGTATGGAAGAAAGATCTAATTTTATTATGTGTTATTTATGTGTAGGACCTTTTTGGACAATCACTAATCGCTTCGTTTCCAGTAGAAAGAAAATATGTATTGTCGTAATAGCGGAACGACTTTCTTTTAGAAAGGTAAAAGTAAAGAAAAAGGGAAATAAATAAAGAAAAAAAAAAATAGGTATTGGTTTTTCTTATTTTCTTATTGTAATATCCATAATTCTGATAAGAGTTGATTCGCCAAAATAGAATATTTAGGAAACGGTTGGATTGGAAAAAATCTCCTATCATGCGTAGATTTGAGTTTCGAAATACAATTATGATAATCTTTCATTACTGTATTCAAGTACAATTTGGAAGAGATTTTTTTTTTTTTTAGGCTTCGAAAAATGATAAATAAAGAGTTGATACAGTTCGATTGAGCAATCGATTACTCAATTAGTGATGCCCCCAGCCCTAGAGTCCACTCCTTCCCCATACTACAAGTGAAAGGGAAAATGTAAAGACTACCATTAAAGCAGCCCAAGCAAGACTTACTATATCCATGTGAATTATGCCCCTATTTCTATGAAGGAATTATTCTGTTATTGATTAATAATCATAGTGGAATCAATGGCGCAGAGTCAAAATAGGATTCTGAGTTAAGACTGTTGATGAACCAAACCAATTCAATGAATACACTCGTAACAAGTTTCTATATTTTAGGGTTTCTGGTAGAATCAGGAAGCATTAAGTACAAATACGATGATACACACGTTTTTTCTTTGGAAATAGCAAAGGAATGCTCCTCTAATGGAGTGGAGCATGTAAGAGTAAGAATAGTAAGACCCTTTGTTTGTTTTGATACCCTTCTTTACTAAGCAAAAAGCATAAAAATATACCATCAAGAGAGATAACTATCCATTCTGATTGCATGTCTGAGCACTCATAGCCTCTCGTGAGTCTGGATACAAAGTATCTTCGGGCCTTTCCACAACTCCTAAATAGATTTCCCATCATCGTATCCGATCTAATTTAACACCAGACGGTATCGCGAGACACTACTTTGTTTAATATAATAAGGGCAGTTTAAGAGATCTTGATATGATATCGTATAATCTCTTCCTCAATTCTAGGACCAAAAAAGGAGTGCCCTTTAGGAACCTTTGGATACCGAGATTTCCGACCTTAGTTCTGAATCCTGGAATTGACTCTCGCCGTTTATTTGATTTTTCAATTAAATAAAATAAATGGCCCGAACCTATCATTAAATTAATAAGTGAGAGTTGCTTCATCCCTATTGATACCGGTTTGTTTGGGCTATACCCAGATTTTGAGAAAAAAAAAATTACAGTCTTTTTTAAAACCTATGCTATGGGTTATAAAAATCAAGTATTGACACGTCCGCTTAGTCCTTTGCCTCTGCTTCTTGCGGAGCAAAAATGCATCGAATTTTGATCAACAGGATAAGAAATCCCCAATCTTTTGTTGATCAGGCGACACCCGGATTTGAACTGGGGAT